GTCCACATAGCTTACCACCAAAGCATGGCACTGAAGCTGCCAAGACGGCACACAAACATGCCTGCGGACAAAAGACTTAGTCCTAACCTTACAGTTGGTTTTTGCTAGACATATACATGCAAGTATCCGCGCCCCAGTGTAAATGCCCTCAACAGCCTCACCTCCGGCCTTAAGGAGCGGGTATCAGGCACACCCAAGCAGTAGCCCAAGACGCCTTGCGAAGCCACACCCCCACGGGTATTCAGCAGTAGTTAACATTAAGCAATGAGTGCAAACTCGACTTAGTCATAGCAAGCCTTCACCCCAAGGGTCGGTAAATCTTGTGCCAGCCACCGCGGTCATACAAGAGACCCAAATCAACTGTCCTAATAAGCGGCGTAAAGAGTGGTAAAATGCCTATCCTACCTAACTAAGATCAAAATGCAACTAAGCTGTCGCAAGCACAAGATGCACCTAAACACACCATCAAGATGATCTTAGGAACTAGCGATTAATTTAAGCCCACGAAAGCCAGGGCCCAAACTGGGATTAGATACCCCACTATGCCTGGCCCTAAATCTTGATACTTACCCTACCGAAGTATCCGCCAGAGAACTACGAGCACAAACGCTTAAAACTCTAAGGACTTGGCGGTGCCCTAAACCCACCTAGAGGAGCCTGTTCTGTAATCGATAATCCACGATCAACCCAACCGCCCCTTGCCAAACACAGCCTACATACCGCCGTCGCCAGCCCACCTCGAATGAGAGCACAACAGTGGGCACAACAGCACCCCGCTAATAAGACAGGTCAAGGTATAGCCTATGAGGCGGAAGAAATGGGCTACATTCCCTATTCATAGGGCAGTACGGAAAGAAGCATGAAACTGCTTCTAGAAGGAGGATTTAGCAGTAAAGCGGGATAATAGAGCCCGCTTTAAGCCGGCCCTAGGGCACGTACATACCGCCCGTCACCCTCCTCATAAGCCACATCCCCACATAACTAATACTACTTAAATGCCAAAGATGAGGTAAGTCGTAACAAGGTAAGTGTACCGGAAGGTGTACTTAGAATACTCAAGACGTAGCTATAACCCCAAAGCACTCAGCTTACACCTGAGAGATATCTGCTAAACCAGGTCGTCTTGAAGCCTTCCTCTAGCTCAACCGCCCAAACAACGCAAAACTAAACAACCCTACTAATTAGACTTAAACCAAAACATTTTCCAGTCCTAGTATAGGCGATAGAAAAGACACTTAGACGCGATAGAGACCAGTACCGTAAGGGAAAGATGAAATAGTAATGAAAATTAAAGCAAGAAACAGCAAAGACTAACCCTTGTACCTTTTGCATCATGATTTAGCAAGAACAACCAAGCAAAGTGACCTGAAGTTTGCCATCCCGAAACCCAAGCGAGCTACTTACGAGCAGCTATTAGAGCGAACCCGTCTCTGTTGCAAAAGAGTGGGATGACTTGTCAGTAGAGGTGAAAAGCCAACCGAGCTGGGTGATAGCTGGTTACCTGTGAAATGAATCTAAGTTCTCCCTTAATCCTCCCTACCGGACACACCCAGAACCATAATGAGAAGATTAAGAGCTATTTAATGGAGGTACAGCTCCATTAAAAAAGGACACAACCTCGACTAGTGGATAAATCTAATCACCAATCTTACTGTGGGCCTTAAAGCAGCCATCAACAAAGAGTGCGTCAAAGCTCCCCGCCCAAAAATACCAAAACAAGATGAATCCCTTACCACAAACAGGTTAACCTATGAATATAGGAGAATTAATGCTAAAATGAGTAACTTGGGGCCACACCCGCCCCTCTAGCGGCGCAAGCTTACATGAAGACATTATTAACAGACCCAGACGTATACAAAAACTCCTACAAGACCCAGTATAAACTAACACTGTTAACCCGACTCAGGAGCGCCCATAAGAACGATTAAAATCTGTGAAAGGAACTCGGCAAAACCACAAGGCCCGACTGTTTACCAAAAACATAGCCTTCAGCAAATAAACAAGTATTGAAGGTGATGCCTGCCCAGTGACCTAGGTTAAACGGCCGCGGTATCCTAACCGTGCAAAGGTAGCGCAATCAATTGTCCCATAAATCGAGACTTGTATGAATGGCTAAACGAGGTCTTAACTGTCTCTCACAGATAATCAGTGAAATTGATCTCCCCGTGCAAAAGCGGGGATGTGAACATAAGACGAGAAGACCCTGTGGAACTTAAAAATCAACGGCCACCGCGAACCTAAAACTAAACCCACCGGGACCACGAACATCGCAGGGCATGGCCGATATTTTTCGGTTGGGGCGACCTTGGAGAACAACAGATCCTCCAAAAACAAGACCACACCTCTTTACTTAGAGCAACCCCTCAAAGTGCTAATAGTGACCAGACCCAATATAATTGATTAATGGACCAAGCTACCCCAGGGATAACAGCGCAATCCCCCTCAAGAGCCCCTATCGACAGGGGGGTTTACGACCTCGATGTTGGATCAGGACATCCTAATGGTGCAGCCGCTATTAAGGGTTCGTTTGTTCAACGATTAATAGTCCTACGTGATCTGAGTTCAGACCGGAGCAATCCAGGTCGGTTTCTATCTATGAACTACTCTCCCCAGTACGAAAGGACCGGGAAAGTAAGGCCAATACCACAGGCACGCCTTCCCTCTAAATAGTGAAACCAACTCAACTATGAAGAGGACTCCCCCCCACCACCCCAATCCTAGAAAAGGATCAGCTAGAGTGGCAGAGCCCGGCAAATGCAAAAGGCTTAAGCCCTTTACCCAGAGGTTCAAATCCTCTCCCTAGCTGCACATGCCACAAACAACAATAGTAACCTACCTCATTATATCCCTATTATATATCATCCCAATCCTAATTGCCGTGGCCTTCCTAACTCTAGTAGAACGAAAAATTCTAAGCTACATACAATCCCGCAAAGGCCCTAACATTGTAGGGCCTTTTGGCCTGCTCCAGCCAATCGCAGACGGAATCAAGCTATTCATTAAGGAACCCATTCGACCCTCCACCTCCTCACCACTCCTTTTCATCACAATGCCCATGCTAGCCCTCCTCCTAGCCCTCACCGCCTGAGTACCCCTCCCCCTCCCATTTTCCCTAGTAGACCTGAACCTTGGAGTCCTCTTTATGGTAGCCATATCAAGCTTAGCCGTCTACTCAATCCTGTGATCAGGTTGAGCCTCAAACTCAAAATACGCACTAATCGGAGCCCTGCGGGCAGTTGCACAAACCATCTCATATGAAGTAACACTGGCACTCATCCTACTATCAATAATCATACTAACCGGAAACTACACGCTCAGCACTTTCGCTGTCGCACAGGAACCCCTCTACCTCATCTTCTCCTCATGGCCCCTGGCTATAATATGATATGTATCTACCCTGGCAGAGACAAACCGAGCCCCATTTGACCTGACAGAAGGCGAATCTGAACTGGTCTCGGGATTTAACGTCGAATATGCCGCCGGACCCTTTGCCCTGTTTTTCCTGGCCGAATATGCCAACATCATGCTAATAAACACACTCACGGCCATCATCTTCTTAAACCCAAGCACCCTAGGACCCCCCACAGAACTATTCCCCATCATCCTAGCCACAAAAGTCCTACTACTGTCCTCCGGTTTCTTATGAGTCCGAGCCTCCTACCCCCGATTCCGATACGACCAGTTAATGCACCTCCTGTGGAAAAACTTCTTACCCCTTACATTAGCCCTATGCCTCTGACACACTAGCCTACCCATCTGCTATGCAGGCCTACCTCCTTCCATAAGGAAATGTGCCTGAACCCAAAGGGTCACTATGATAAAGTGAACATAGAGGTACAACAGTCCTCTCATTTCCTATCGACCTTAGAAAAGTAGGAGTTGAACCTACACAGGAGAGATCAAAACTCTCCATACTCCCCTTATATTATTTTCTAGTAGAGTCAGCTAATCAAGCTACCGGGCCCATACCCCGGAAATGATGGTTCAACCCCCTCCTCTACTAATGAACCCACACGCAACCCCAATCCTAGTCCTCAGTCTCGCACTAGGCACGACAATCACAATCTCCAGCAACCACTGAGTCCTAGCCTGAACCGGACTAGAAATTAACACACTAGCCATTATCCCCCTAATCTCTAAATCCCACCACCCACGAGCAGTGGAGGCCGCAACAAAATACTTCTTAACGCAAGCAGCTGCCTCCGCCCTAGTTCTATTTTCCAGCATAACCAACGCCTGGGCCACCGGCCAATGAGACATCACACAACTCAACCATCCAACCTCATGCCTGCTACTCACAACAGCAATCGCAATCAAGCTAGGCCTAGTCCCATTCCACTTCTGATTCCCAGAAGTCCTACAAGGGTCCCCCCTAATAACAGCCCTCCTACTCTCAACCCTCATAAAATTTCCCCCGCTGACCCTTCTCCTAATAACATCTAAGTCCCTCAACCCCGCCCTACTTACCACAATAGCCCTAGCATCAGCTGCACTGGGGGGCTGAATAGGCCTAAATCAAACACAAACACGCAAAATCCTGGCCTTCTCATCTATCGCCCATCTAGGCTGAATTGCCATCATCCTAGTCTACAGCCCCAAACTAGCACTGCTCACCTTCTACCTCTACACAATCATGACATCAGCTGTGTTTATGGCCCTCAACAAAATCAAAGCTCTCAACCTATCCATAATCCTAACCTCATGAACAAAAACCCCAGTACTAAATGCTACCCTAATGCTAATACTGCTGTCCCTAGCAGGCCTCCCTCCACTAACAGGATTCATACCAAAATGACTCATCATCCAAGAACTGACTAAACAGGAGATAACACCTGCAGCCATAGCAATTGCCATACTATCCCTACTAAGCCTATTCTTCTACCTACGCCTAGCATACCACTCAACAATCACCCTTCCACCGAACTCATCCAACCACATAAAACAGTGGTACACTAGCAAACCCCCAAGTACACTCACCGCAATCCTAGCCTCGCTATCAATCCTTCTACTCCCCCTCTCCCCCATAATCCACGCCATTATCTAGAAACTTAGGATAATCACCCCCTTAAACCGAAGGCCTTCAAAGCCTTAAATAAGAGTTAAACCCTCTTAGTTTCTGCGCTAAGACCAACAGGACACTAACCTGTATCTCCTGGATGCAAACCAGATGCTTTAATTAAGCTAAAGCCTTTACTAGACAGACGGGCTTCGATCCCGTAAAGTTTTAGTTAACAGCTAAACGCCTGAACCCACTGGCCTCTGCCTAAGGCCCCGGCACACTCTCATGTGCATCGATGAGCTTGCAACTCAACATGAACTTCACTACGGAACCGATAAGAAGAGGAATTGAACCTCTGTAAAAAGGACTACAGCCTAACGCTTTAACACTCAGCCATCTTACCCGTGACCTTCATCAATCGATGACTATTCTCTACCAACCACAAAGACATCGGTACTCTATACCTTATCTTCGGGGCATGAGCCGGAATAATCGGCACAGCACTGAGCCTACTAATCCGCGCAGAACTTGGTCAGCCAGGGACTCTCCTGGGCGATGACCAAATTTACAACGTGATCGTCACCGCTCACGCCTTTGTAATAATCTTCTTCATAGTAATACCCATCATAATTGGAGGATTTGGCAACTGATTGGTCCCCCTGATAATCGGTGCCCCAGACATAGCATTCCCACGAATAAATAACATAAGCTTCTGACTCCTTCCACCATCATTCCTTCTGCTACTCGCCTCATCTACCGTAGAAGCTGGCGCTGGTACAGGTTGAACCGTGTACCCACCCCTAGCAGGCAATCTGGCCCACGCTGGGGCCTCAGTAGACCTGGCCATTTTCTCGCTCCACCTAGCCGGTGTTTCCTCCATCCTCGGAGCTATTAACTTCATTACCACAGCCATCAACATAAAACCCCCTGCACTCTCACAGTACCAAACCCCACTTTTCGTCTGATCGGTCCTAATTACCGCCATCCTGCTCCTCCTGTCACTTCCTGTCCTTGCCGCCGGCATCACAATGCTACTAACCGACCGAAACCTAAACACCACATTCTTCGACCCTGCTGGAGGGGGAGACCCGATCCTGTACCAACACCTATTTTGATTCTTCGGCCACCCAGAAGTTTACATCTTAATTCTTCCAGGATTCGGGATTATCTCCCACGTAGTTACGTACTACTCAGGTAAAAAAGAACCCTTTGGCTACCTGTTAATGGTCTGAGCCATACTATCCATCGGCTTCCTAGGATTCATCGTCTGGGCCCACCACATGTTCACCGTAGGAATAGACGTTGACACCCGAGCCTACTTCACATCCGCTACCATAATCATCGCCATCCCTACCGGAATTAAAGTCTTCAGCTGACTAGCCACTCTGCATGGAGGAACAATCAAATGGGACCCTCCAATACTCTGAGCTCTGGGATTTATCTTCCTATTTACCATCGGGGGATTAACAGGGATCGTCCTTGCAAACTCCTCCCTAGACATCGCCCTGCATGACACGTACTACGTAGTCGCCCACTTCCACTACGTTCTATCCATAGGCGCTGTCTTCGCCATCCTGGCCGGATTTACCCACTGATTCCCCCTTCTCACAGGATTCACCCTGCACCAAACATGAGCAAAAGCCCACTTCGGGGTGATGTTTACAGGAGTAAACCTAACGTTCTTCCCACAACACTTCCTAGGCCTAGCAGGAATGCCCCGACGATACTCGGACTACCCTGACGCCTACACACTGTGAAACACCGTCTCCTCTATTGGATCCTTAATCTCAATAGTTGCCGTAATCATACTAATATTCATCATCTGAGAAGCCTTCTCAGCCAAGCGGAAAGTCCTGCAACCAGAACTAACCGCCACAAACATCGAATGAATCCACGGCTGCCCTCCCCCATACCACACTTTCGAGGAACCAGCTTTCGTCCAAGTACAAGAAAGGAAGGAATCGAACCTCCATACACTGGTTTCAAGCCAGCTGCATTAACCACTCATGCTTCTTTCTCATGAGACGTTAGTAAACCAATTACATAGCCTTGTCAAGGCTAAATCACAGGTGAAAGCCCCGTACATCTCATGTGGCCAACCACTCCCAACTAGGATTTCAAGACGCCTCATCACCCATTATAGAAGAACTTGTCGAATTTCACGACCACGCTCTGATTGTTGCCCTAGCCATCTGCAGCCTAGTCCTATACCTCTTAGCCCACATACTAATAGAAAAACTGTCATCCAATGCAGTAGATGCCCAAGAAGTAGAACTAATCTGAACAATCCTGCCCGCCATCGTCCTAGTACTCCTCGCCCTCCCATCCCTACAAATCCTATACATAATAGACGAGGTCGACGAGCCAGACCTTACACTAAAAGCCATCGGCCACCAGTGATACTGAAGCTACGAATATACAGACTTTAAGGACCTCTCATTCGACTCCTACATAATCCCCACTGCAGACCTACCAAATGGCCACTTCCGACTTTTGGAAGTTGACCACCGCGTAGTCGTACCCATAGAATCGCCAATCCGAGTAATTATTACTGCCGGAGATGTACTCCACTCATGAGCAGTCCCAACGCTCGGAGTTAAAACGGATGCAATCCCAGGACGACTAAACCAAACCTCATTCATTACCACCCGACCTGGGATTTTCTACGGCCAATGCTCAGAAATTTGCGGAGCCAATCACAGCTACATACCTATTGTAGTAGAATCCGCCCCACTCCAATATTTTGAGGCCTGATCATCCCTCCTGTCATCATCCTAATCATTAAGAAGCTATGCAACAGCACTAGCCTTTTAAGCTAGCCAGAGAGGAATTACCCCCTCCTTAATGATATGCCTCAGCTCAACCCCGCACCATGATTCTCAATCATAGTCATAACCTGACTAACCCTTGCACTCCTAATCCAACCAAAATTATTAACCTTCACCACAACAAATCCCCCATCAAAAAAACCATCACTCACCACTAAGCCCACACCATGAGCCTGACCATGAACCTAAGCTTCTTCGACCAATTCTCTAGCCCCCACCTGCTCGGCATCCCCCTAATCCTTCTGTCCCTGCTCTTCCCAGCCCTATTGTTCCCATCCCCAAGCAACCGATGAATCAACAACCGGCTATCCACCCTCCAACTGTGACTCCTACACCTAATCACAAAACAACTAATAATCCCACTAAACAAAAACGGCCACAAATGGGCCCTAATACTAACATCGCTAATAACTATACTCCTCACAATCAACCTTCTAGGACTTCTCCCCTACACATTCACCCCAACCACCCAGCTATCCATAAACATGGCCCTGGCCTTCCCCCTATGACTTGCCACCCTACTAACAGGCCTACGAAATAAACCATCAGCCTCCCTGGCCCACTTACTGCCAGAGGGCACCCCAACACCCCTGATCCCCGCACTAATCCTGATCGAAACAACCAGCCTACTAATCCGACCCCTAGCCCTAGGAGTCCGCCTTACAGCAAACCTCACAGCAGGACACCTACTTATCCAACTCATTTCCACGGCTTCCATCGCACTCATACCCATCCTCCCCGCAGTGTCAGTCCTAACAATAGCCATCCTGCTTCTCCTCACTATCCTAGAAGTAGCAGTAGCCATGATTCAGGCCTATGTCTTCGTCCTCCTTCTAAGCCTGTACTTACAAGAAAACATCTAATGGCACACCAAGCACACTCCTACCACATAGTTGACCCAAGCCCCTGACCAATCTTCGGGGCAGCCGCCGCCCTACTCACAACCTCAGGACTAGTCATATGATTCCACTACAACTCATCTATCCTACTAGCTGCCGGTCTCTTATCAATACTCCTAGTAATACTCCAATGATGACGGGACATTGTCCGAGAAAGCACCTTCCAGGGTCACCACACCCCCACAGTCCAAAAAGGCCTACGATATGGCATAATCCTCTTCATCACATCCGAAGCATTCTTCTTCCTAGGATTCTTCTGGGCATTCTTCCACTCGAGCCTAGTACCAACCCCCGAACTAGGTGGCCAATGACCCCCAGCGGGCATTAAACCACTCAACCCCATAGAAGTCCCACTACTAAACACAGCCATCCTCCTAGCGTCAGGTGTAACTGTCACATGGGCCCATCACAGCATCACAGAGGGGAACCGAAAGCATGCCATCCACGCCCTAACCCTGACAATCCTCCTGGGATTTTACTTCACCGCCCTACAGGCAATAGAATACTACGAAGCCCCATTCTCAATCGCCGACAGCGTCTACGGCTCCACCTTCTTTGTTGCTACCGGATTCCACGGACTCCACGTAATCATTGGGTCCACCTTCCTAACTGTCTGCCTCCTCCGACTAATCAAATTCCACTTCACATCAAACCACCACTTCGGATTTGAAGCTGCAGCCTGATACTGGCACTTCGTAGACGTTATCTGACTATTCCTCTATATAACCATCTACTGATGAGGATCCTGCTCTTCTAGTATATTAATTACAATTGACTTCCAATCTCTAAAATCTGGTGTAAACCCAGAGAAGAGCAATGAACATACTCACATTCATGCTATCCTTATCACTGGCCCTAAGTGCCATCCTAACCGCACTAAACTTCTGACTCGCCCAGATAACCCCCGACTCAGAAAAACTCTCACCATATGAATGCGGATTTGACCCCCTCGGATCTGCACGCCTGCCATTCTCAATCCGATTCTTCCTCAGTAGCCATCCTATTCCTCCTATTCGACCTAGAAATCGCCCTCCTACTCCCTCTGCCATGGGCAATCCAACTACAATCACCCCTGATAACCCTCGCCTGAACCGCAGCTATTCTATTTCTCCTAACGCTGGGACTGGCCTACGAATGAGCTCAGGGGGGCCTAGAATGAGCCGAGTAACAGAAAGTTAGTCTAATCAAAAGACAGCTGGTTTCGGCCCAGCAGACTACAGCCAACCCTGTAACTTTGTTATGTCACCCCTACACCTGAGCTTCTACTCAGCCTTCATCCTTAGCGGACTGGGGTTGGCCTTTCATCGAACCCACCTAGTATCCGCCCTACTATGCCTTGAAAGCATAATACTTTCAATGTTTGTAGGCTTGACAATATGAGCTATCGAAAGCCAAACCCCCTCATTCACCACAGTGCCAATCATCATACTCACCTTCTCAGCATGCGAAGCAGGCACTGGCCTAGCTATCCTAGTAGCCTCCACACGCACCCACGGCTCCGACCACCTACACAACCTGAACTTACTACAATGCTAAAAATTATCCTACCAACAATTATACTCCTCCCAACAGCCCTGCTATCCCCACCAAAATTCCTGTGAACTAATACTACCATGTATAGTCTACTAATCGCCGCCCTCAGCCTTCAGTGATTGATTCCAACCTACTACCCCTACAAATTCCTATCCAATTGAACAGGAATCAACCAGATCTCTTCCCCCCTCTTAGTACTATCCTGCTGGCTTCTTCCACTCATAATTATAGCAAGCCAAAACCACCTCCAGCAGGAACCAATGCCACGAAAACGAACCTTCATTTCAACCCTAATTATAGTCCAACCCTTTATCCTCCTGGCCTTCTCCACCACAGAGCTAGCACTATTCTACATTGCATTCGAGGCTACCCTCATTCCAACCCTAATCCTAATCACACGATGAGGAAGTCAGCCCGAACGCCTCAGCGCCGGCACCTACCTACTATTTTACACACTAGTAAGCTCGCTACCTCTTCTAATTACAATCATACACCTATACGTAAAAATCGGCACTCTGCACCTGCCAACCCTCGAACTAACCCATCCAACCCTATCCACCTCCTGAACAAGTATCCTATCAGGACTAGCACTGCTCATAGCGTTTATAGTAAAAGCCCCCCTGTATGGCCTACACCTTTGACTACCAAAAGCCCACGTAGAAGCCCCCATCGCAGGCTCAATGCTCCTCGCCGCCCTCCTATTAAAACTAGGAGGCTATGGAATTATACGAGTCACCCTACTAATAGGCCCACTGTCTAACCTCCTCCACTACCCCTTCCTAACCTTAGCCCTCTGAGGCGCCCTAATGACCAGCTCAATCTGCCTCCGGCAGACAGACCTAAAATCATTAATCGCCTACTCATCCGTCAGCCACATAGGACTAGTCATTGCCGCAGGAATAATCCAAACCCACTGATCATTTTCAGGGGCAATAATCCTAATAATCTCCCACGGACTAACCTCCTCCATACTGTTCTGCCTAGCCAACACAAACTACGAGCGCACGCACAGCCGGATCCTGCTACTCACACGAGGCCTCCAACCCCTACTACCTCTCATAGCCACCTGATGGCTATTAGCCAACTTAACAAACATGGCCCTTCCCCCAACGACAAATCTCATAGCAGAACTAACCATCATAGTCACCCTATTTAACTGATCCGCCCTTACAATCATCCTAACAGGGATTGCCACCCTACTAACCGCATCATACACCCTATTTATACTGCTAGTCACCCAACGGGGCTCAATCCCCTCCCACATTACATCCATCCAAAACTCAACTACACGAGAGCACCTGCTCATAACACTCCACATCATCCCCATGTTCCTCTTGATCCTCAAGCCCGAACTAATCTCTGGAGCCCCCTTATGCAAGCATAGTTTAAACCAAACATTAGATTGTGATCCTAAAAATAGAAGTTCAAACCTTCTTGCCTGCCGAGGGGAGGTTAAACCAGCAAGAACTGCTAATTCTTGCATCTGGGCTTTAAACCCCAGCCCCCTTACTTTTAAAGGATAACAGTAATCCACTGGTCTTAGGAGCCATTCATCTTGGTGCAACTCCAAGTAAAAGTAGTGAATACAACCCTACTCATTAACTCCCTCACACTACTCACACTAACAATCCTCCTGACCCCAATCATCCTCCCACTTCTCTTTAAGGGCTTTAAAAACACCCCCCTTACTATCACCCGCACCGTAAAAGCTGCATTCCTAACAAGCCTGGCCCCAACAACCACATTCATTTACTCTGGACTGGAATCCATTACCTGCCACTGAGAGTGAAAATTCATCATAAACTTCAAAATCCCACTAAGCCTAAAAATAGATCAGTATTCAATAACATTCCTCCCTATCGCCCTATTCGTAACATGATCCATCCTACAATTCGCCATATGGTACATAGCCTCCGAGCCATACATAACAAAATTCTTCACCTACTTACTGACATTCCTCATTGCCATACTACTCCTGACAACCGCAAACAACATATTCCTCCTATTCATCGGCTGAGAAGGCGTAGGAATCATATCCTTCCTCCTCATCGGCTGATGACAAGGCCGAACAGAGGCCAACACCGCCGCCCTGCAAGCCGTGCTCTACAACCGAATCGGGGACATTGGCCTAATCCTAAGCATGGCATGACTAGCATCAACCTTTAATACCTGAGAAATTCAACAAGCCGTACACCCACACCAAACCCCCATCCTCCCCCTCCTAGGACTAATCCTCGCAGCCGCAGGGAAATCCGCACAATTTGGTCTACACCCATGACTGCCTGCAGCCATAGAAGGCCCCACCCCCGTATCAGCCCTATTACACTCCAGCACCATGGTGGTAGCCGGAATCTTCCTGCTCATCCGCATACACCCGCTTCTAGCCTCCAACCAAACAGCCTTAACAGCGTGCCTGTGTCTGGGCGCCCTATCAACCCTATTCGCCGCCACATGCGCTCTAACCCAGAACGACATTAAAAAAATCATTGCTTTCTCAACATCCAGCCAACTCGGGCTGATAATAGTCGCCATCGGACTAAACCTCCCCCAATTAGCATTCTTACACATCTCAACCCACGCTTTCTTTAAAGCCATGCTATTCCTATGCTCCGGATCCATCATCCACAGCCTAAACGGGGAACAAGACATCCGAAAGATAGGCGGCCTGCAAAAAATACTCCCAGTCACTACCTCCTGCCTAACCATCGGCAACCTAGCACTCATAGGAACCCCATTTTTAGCTGGATTCTACTCAAAAGATCTCATCATCGAAAGCCTAAACACATCCTACCTAAACACCTGAGCCCTATCGCTAACTCTTCTAGCCACAGCATTCACTGCAACCTACAGCATCCGCATAACCCTCCTAGTCCAAGCCGGACGAACCCGCATCCCCCCAATAACCCCAATAAACGAAAACAACCCACTAATCACTGCCCCCCTAACTCGCCTTGCCCTGGGCAGCATTATAGCAGGAATACTAATCACCTCTTTCATCACGCCAACCAAAACACCCCCAATAACCATACCCCTCATCACCAAAACCGCCGCCATCCTAGTAACAATCCTGGGGATCATCCTAGCCCTTGAACTCTCAAACATAACACATGCCCTCACCCACCCCAAACCAAACCACCTCATAAACTTCTCCTCCCTGCTGGGCTACTTCAACCCCCTAGTCCACCGATTCTGCTCCAAAACCCTACTAGAAAAAGGGCAAAATATCGCCCTACACCTAATTGACCTCTCCTGGCTCAAAAAAATAGGACCAGAAGGCCTCGCCGAGCTACAGGTGGCCGCAAGCAAAGCCGCAACACTAGCACACACCGGACTCATCAAAACCTACTTAGGATCTTTCGCCCTATCCATCCTAGTAATAATCCTAACCACACAGACCTTCTAATGGCCCCAAACATCCGCAAATCCCACCCCCTACTAAAAATAATCAACAACTCCCTAATTGACCTCCCTGCACCCTCCAATATCTCCGCCTGATGAAACTTCGGGTCCCTACTCGCCATCTGCCTGGCCACACAGATCGTAACAGGCCTTCTACTGGCCATACACTACACCGCAGACACATCCCTCGCCTTCTCCTCAGTAGCCAACACGTGCCGAAATGTCCAATATGGCTGACTCATCCGCAACCTACACGCCAACGGCGCCTCATTCTTCTTCATCTGCATCTACCTGCACATCGGACGGGGCTTCTACTATGGCTCCTACCTCTATAAAGAAACCTGAAATACAGGAGTAATCCTCCTGCTCACTCTTATAGCAACTGCCTTCGTAGGCTATGTCCTGCCATGAGGACAAATATCATTCTGAGGGGCCACCGTAATCACCAACCTATTTTCGGCCCTCCCGTACATCGGACAAACCCTGGTAGAATGAGCATGAGGAGGATTCTCGGTAGACAATCCAACCCTAACTCGGTTCTTCGCCATCCACTTCCTGCTACCCTTTTTAATCGCAGGAATTACCCTAGTCCACTTAACCTTCCTACACGAAACAGGCTCAAACAACCCCCTGGGCCTTGTTTCAGACTGTGATAAAATCCCATTCCACCCATACTTCTCATTCAAAGATATCCTAGGATTTATCCTCATGCTAATCCCCCTCATAGGACTAGCCCTATTCTTGCCGAATCTTCTAGGGGACCCAGAAAACTTTACCCCCGCAAACCCACTAGTAACTCCACCACACATCAAACCAGAATGATACTTCCTATTCGCCTACGCCATCCTACGGTCGATCCCAAACAAACTGGGGGGTGTCCTAGCACTAGCCGCCTCCGTACTAATCCTGTTCCTGGTCCCCTTCCTTCACAAATCAAAACAACGAACAATAACATTCCGGCCGCTCTCCCAACTCCTATTCTGAACACTAGTGGCCAACCTCCTCGTCCTAACATGAGTGGGAAGCCAACCCGTCGAGCACCCATTCATCATTATTGGGCAACTTGCATCAATTACCTACTTCACCATCCTCCTATTCCTCTTCCCCGCTGTAAGCGCCCTAGAAAATAAAATGCTTAACTGCTAAATACTCTAATAGTTTATAAAAAACATTGGTCTTGTAAACCAAAGACTGAAGGCTCACCACTTCTTAGAGTATCCCCGGACCTCAGAAAAAAAGGACTTAAACCTTTATCTCCAGCTCCCAAAGCTGGTATTTTATAATAAACTATTCTCTGACCCTGACCCCTAAACTGCCCGAATAGCCCCCTGAGACAGCCCCCGCACAAGCTCCAACACAACAAATAGAGTCAACAACAACCCTCAACCTGCAACCAAAAACATCCCAACCCCCCGCGAGTAAAGCATAGCCACCCCACTAAAATCCAGCAGTACAGCAAACATCCCAACACTATCAACAGTAACAACCCCAAACCCCCAAGATCCAATAAGCCCCCCTAACACCAACCCCCCTAAAACCACCCCCGCAAGCGCCGCCGCGTACCCAGCCGCACGTCAGTCCCCTCAAGCCTCGGGGAAAGGCTCCACAGCTAGGGCTACAGAATAGACAAATACCACCAACATACCTCCCAGATATACCATAAAAAGCACCAGCGCTACGAACGAAACCCCAAGACTCAATAATCACCCACACCCAGCCACAGATGCTAAAACCAGACCAACTACCCCATAATATGGCGAAGGATTTGATGCCACACCTAAAACACCCACAACGAAGCAAATTCCTAGAAAAAATACAAAATAAGTCATTATTCCTGCTCGGCCACTACCCGAGACCTGCGGCTTGAAAAGCCGCCATTGTCATTTTCAACTACAGGAACAGCCAAAATGACCTAATAGTGCTCTCAGGACCCCCCCCCCTTCCCCCCCCGGGATTGGGGGGTTATTTGGTTATGCATATCGGGCATACATTTATATTCCCCATATATTTACCTATGGCCCCAGTAACAAAAATTATTATTCAACTACCCTGCACACACGGACTAAACCCATCACATGTAAACGGACATACCTAACTCGCCACACCATCCTCCCAACAAACCCTGGATGAATGCTCTAAAAACCAACCTCCAACACACACCACGGACTGCTCATAACCAAAACAAGGCCCCATACAAATGAATGCTTGACAAAAATACCCCTACCAAAACTAGTTCCCCACCATTACTCATGAAGTTTCGTACCAAATGGATTTATTAATCGTACACCTCACGTGAAATCAGCAATCCTTGCACATAATGTCCGATGTGACTAGCTTCAGGCCCATACGTTCCCCCTAAACCCCTCGCCCTCCTCACATTTTTGCGCCTCTGGTTCCTCGGTCAGGGCCATCAATTGGGTTCACTCACCTCTTCCTCGCCTTTCAAAGTGGCATCTGTGGATGGCTTTCACTACCTCAATGCGTAATCGCGGCATCTTCCAGCTTTTTGGCGCCTTTGGTTCCTTTTATTTTTTCCGGGGTTACCTCACAGCTGGCCCTTCCCAGTGACTTCGGGGGTCCCACAATCTAAGCCTGGACACACCTGCGTTATCGTCCTATCCTATATCTCAAGGGTTACTCAATGAGACGGTTGGCGTATATGGGGAATCACCTTGACACTGATGCACTTTGACCACATTCAGTTAATGCTCTCTCCGCAGCTCTACATAATAGGGCTATTTAGTGAATGCTCGATGGACATACCTTAAAAACAACAAACCACCCCAATCACAATCCCACAATATATATATACACAACACAAATACATTACAATATGATCTAAACTTATTAGAGAAACTCCAGTACTAAAAACGATCCAAATCTAACGACAATCATTACTTCGACCTAACAAACATTACCCGATTAACCAGCCACCTGCCCT